CAAGCGGTTCTCTGAGTAAGAACACTTTCATAATCACTTATTCAATGAATGTTATGACTCAACAAAATATAGAAAAGGAGTTGTCCTTAGGTAAAAAAAAAAGTAAGTCTGAAAGAAGAAAAATCGTTTGATTTTGATTTAGGAAATATTTATTTGAAATTTTTGGATTCCGGTTTCGAGGTCCGAATATTAGTTATGAATCATAGTTTTCATATTTCTTTTCTTGGTCTATTCTATATTACATGGATTTCGTGTTCCAGATACTAGAATAATTATCCGACGAAATAGACTCATCTTGATAGAGATGACAGAACTATTCTCTGTATTATTAATAGGATCAATTATAACAAGTCACACACTCATATTCCGGAGATACCGAAACAAATAAATTCCACGGTCGAACTACCAGAATGGTCTAGAAATCAAAGTTTTCAGTTTAAGTAAAGTCATTTTTTTTTTTTACTAGTACTTCATAGTTCTTATTAAAGTTAACTCATTGCAATTCCATCCAGTAAAACGGAAGAATTATAAATTTCCAAAATAATAGATAGAAATACTGCAAATAGGGCCATAGCGACCCCCATTAGTGGTGTAGTCCCCCAGCCCGGAGCTACTTTACCATATTCCGAATTCAGTGGTTTCAATAAATTCCCTACGGTAGTTCGTCTTGGCCCAGATCTAGAACTATCCTCAACGGTTTGTGTAGCCATAAATCCTATTTATTTAATCATTGATTGAGATCTGTTGACTTTGTATACTATTTCGTTGTAGTTGTAAATAAACGATCTTATTATGGATCCATTGTATTGTGATCTTGAAATTGTCTAAAAATGGAAATAGCAACCCTAATCGCCATCTTTATATCTGGTTTACTTGTAAGCTTTACTGGGTACGCCTTATATACCGCTTTTGGGCAACCCTCTCAACAACTAAGAGATCCATTCGAAGAACACGGGGACTAGTTGAAGTAATGAGTCTCCCTATATGGGAGACTCATTACTTCAATTGAAATAATGAAAAATTATTTTACTTTTTTAGTTGGAACCTTAGGTGGTTCTCGAAAAAAGATAGCGAAAAAAATTATCCCTAAAGTAGAGACTAAAAGGAATGTATAAACCAATGCTTCCATAGATTCGATCGTGGTTTACAATTATAGCTTCCACACCTATTCATTTGGCATCATTTACCATATAGTATAAAATATAAAGATAAAGAAAAGGAAAAGAAAAGATAGTGAGTCAATTCAAGTCAAGATTTCTTAAGTACTCTAACCCTATGTCAAATAATTAAAAAAAAAAGAGGCGAAAGATACCAGAGCCATCTTGTATCAGACTACTTGTCTCCTTGTAGTTGGATCTCCTATTTTTTGGAATGTTCCAAATTCCACTTGAGCATCCAAATCTGGATCAATACCAGCAAAAACATCTCTGAACAAGGTTCTAGCACCATGCCAAATGTGTCCGAAAAAGAATAGCAAAGCAAACGTAGCATGACCAAAAGTGAACCAACCTCTTGGACTGCTACGAAAAACGCCATCAGATTTCAAAGTAGCCCGATCTAATTCAAAAATTTCACCTAATTGGGCACGTCTAGCATATTTTTTAACAGTCACAGGATCACTATAACTGACTCCATTGAGTTCGCCACCATAGAACTCAACAGTTACACCTACTTGTTCAACACTATACTTTGATTCTGCTCTCCTAAAAGGAACATCGGCTCTCACAATTCCGTCTCCATCCACCAAAACCACCGGAAATGTTTCAAAAAAAGTAGGCATACGACGTACAAAAAGCTCGCGTCCTTCTTTATCTCTAAAGACAGGGTGTCCTAACCATCCAACAGCTATTCCATCCCCGTTATCCATTGACCCTGCTCTGAATAATCCCCCTTTTGCCGGATTATTACCAATGTAATCATAAAAAGCTAATTTTTCGGGAATTTTAGACCAAGCTTCCGATAAACTTAGATTTTCGTCTAGTCCAGCGCTAACTCTTCGGTATATTTCTTGCTGAAAATATCCTTGATCCCACTGATAACGAGTGGGACCAAATAATTCGATTGGAGTTGTTGCTGAACCATACCACATAGTTCCAGCAACAACGAAAGCTGCAAAAAAAACAGCAGCTATACTACTGGAAAGTACAGTTTCAATATTGCCCATACGCAATCCTTTGTATAGACGTTGAGGCGGACGGACACTAAGATGGAATAAGCCCGCTAATATGCCCAATGTACCCGCTGCAATATGATGAGAGGCAATTCCTCCGGGAACAAAAGGATCAAAGCCTTCCGCGCCCCATGCTGGACTTACAGGTTGTACTTTTCCGGTTAGTCCATAAGGATCGGACACCCATATTCCAGGACCATACAAACCTGTTACATGAAATGCGCCAAAACCAAAGCAAGCCAACCCTGAGAGAAATAAATGAATTCCAAAAATCTTAGGCAAATCCAAAGAAGGTTTGCCCGTACGTTCGTCGCAGAATATTTCTAGGTCCCAATACACCCAATGCCAGATAGCTGCCAAGAAGCACAAACCAGAAAACACAATATGTGCCCCTGCCACACCTTCATAACTCCAAATACCTGGATTCGTTATAGTTCCCCCTGAAATACTCCAACCACCCCACGAATTGGTTATTCCTAAACGAGTCATGAAGGGTATAACGAACATACCTTGTCTCCACATTGGATCAAGAGCGGGGTCAGAGGGATCAAAAACCGCTAATTCGTATAAAGCCATCGAACCGGCCCAACCAGCAACTAGGGCTGTATGCATTATATGAACCGAAAGTAATCGACCAGGATCATTCAATACGACAGTATGAACACGATACCAAGGCAAACCCATGGAAATACCCCTTTATCAAAAAAAAAAAAACTAGACACTATGTCACTTTATTTTATCGCATTGGAATTGGAAAAAACTATACTATGTATCTAACTTTTCCGTAGATTCTGTATGAGAAAAGGTTAATATTTATTCCGTTCCATTGAAAATAAGGGAACAATTCTGTTCGTAAGAACAAAGAGAAGCGGATCTATTCTATACCCGATAAGTACCAATACGCAATGGGAGGATTACTCCTACTTTCGGGAAACAAATACATAGATACTTGTTTATCATTCCAACGATTGATACGTTAGTAAAATTTTCTCTTTCTTTATTTATTCTGTCTTACTCTATAAACCTTTCAATCTATGTATAAAAATCTTAAAATACAATAAAGAGAAAAAAAGGATAAAGATGATAAAACCATTGTTACGTTTCCATATTAACGCGAAGTATAGTACTCCATTTTGTCTTTAAATTAATGCCCGTTGGTGTTCCAAAAGTACCTTTTCGGAATCCCGGAGAGGAAGATGCAACTTGGGTTGAGTTATAGTGCGACTTGTCAGACATATTGAGTCATATGGAATTTACCCGTTTTCTCCCCCGATCGAGATATCCTTTGTTTCGCCCAAGAAATATTGTATTGAGGGAAGCATCAATCATTCGGAGCGTGAAGTGCAATTAGATCAATTTATTTATATTTGCATTTTGGGATTCATATTATCAATTAGGAGGATTTATGGTTCACTTGGAAAAATAAAAATAAGGTATCCAGGCTCCGTTCAGAAAATACCAAATTGGTAATATATGTATGATTATTACTTGTATTATAAAAGATTCTTATCCTTACTATATTAAGTTACTATAAGTAAGATGAGTTACTATAAGAGTGATTTCAAACGTCCAACCAATAACCAACAAAATAGCATGATGAATACATCAAATAGTTTAGTTTGGAAAAGACATGAATGAAACGAATTGAAAAAAAAAAGAAGTGGTACTGAGATTATTTGCCCTATATGTGCAAATAAAATTCGGACAGATCTTTTCCCGGAGTAGAACATGAACCTAAAAGAATTGAAAAGGAGGCCCATTCAGGAACAAGAAAATTGCATCGTGATTTGAATATCGATGAAATAATACATCAATGAGAGAGATTAGTTCAATTTCAATATAAGTTCAATAAATTCTTTTTTTTTTATTTTATAGGTAAGGAAGCGAGAACACATCTCATGTTTTTGAAGATTTTTTTTTTAGAAAAACCTATTAAAGAAAAAAGAAATAGAACAAGAATCGACACATTGATTCTTTTTTCTACATTTCATTTTAATTTTGAACCGTATGCATCCAAAGGTGCGTGTACGGCTCCTAAAGGACTAAAGGATAGGATTTTGTCCTAATCAACCGACTTTATCGAGAAAGATTACTTTTTTTAGGACAAGAGGTCAAGGAAGAGATCTCGAATACTATTGTTGGTCTCATGGTATATCTCAGTATAGAAGATCAGAATAGGGATCTTTATTTATTTATAAACTCTCCCGGCGGATGGGTAATATCCGGAATAGCTATTTTTGATACTATGCAATTTGTGACGCCCAACGTGCATACAATATGCATGGGAATAGCTGCTTCAATGGCATCTTTCATCTTGGTCGGAGGAGAAATTACCAAACGTCTAGCATTCCCTCACGCTTGGCGCCAATGAGTTTTTATTTGAAAAAAAAAAAACACTATGCCTTCGCATATGAATAATAAGTAATAATAGCATGGCACTTCAAGTTCGATCTAAACAAACCATCATTATTTTATGTTTTTTCATAACATGAGATTTTGTATCGAGATAGTAGTATGAAACAAAGGGTATTTCCGATTTGTTAATTTTATGTGTCGGGAGTACATTTCAGCGTCACAAACTTTTTTTCTTCCACACCATAAGTCTCTTTTTGATATTATCTTATGAAAGAGTACGAAAAAAAAAATAAATTTTCCTTATTTGATCGTATCAGAAGGGAACTTTGGGATTGCTAAATCTATAGATAAGATATCTATATAAAGCAACAGAACCATCATAGTATTTTTTACTCCTACGAAAGGAAGAGTGGTAAATGGATAATTCAACGATCTGAATCAGATAAATTCTATTTCTTTGATAGAATAGAAGAGAAGAATAAAGTAAATTCCATTGCAGAGCCGTATGCAACATAGAAATGCCTGTACGGTTGTTTAATTCCATTTTCTTCTTTTTCTTTTTCCTTTAATTTAGCCCAATCATGCGAGATAGAAGAACCCATTATATCAATAACATTAGGTTAGGATTATGATTCATCAACCTGCTAGTTCTTTTTATGACGGAAGATCAGGGGATTTTTTCAGGGAAACGAGACAGATAGTGAAACTTCGCGAAACCCTAACAAAGGTTTATGTACAAAGAACAGGTATGCCTCTTTGGGTTGTAGCCCAAGACATGGAAAGAGATATTTTTATGTCAGCAACAGAAGCCCAAGCTCATGGCATTGTTGATCTTGTAGGGGCGGATCCTGAGGATTTCGAGGATTTTTTATTGTAAATCTATTTCAAACCGTAATTTAATTTTCTGTGATTCTATATTGAATAGAAAAAATTGATAATCATTAATTATCAGATTAATTTTCAGGTTAAGATCGATCTAAACCAACCCATTCCATTCTAATTTCGAATTATATATACAACGTATATATATATATACAACATGCCAACTATTAAACAACTTATTAGAAATGCAAGACAGCCAATAAGAAATGTTACGAAATCTCCCGCTCTTAGAGAATGTCCTCAGCGTCGAGGAACATGTACTAGGGTGTATGTGCGACTCGTTCAGATCATGAGTTCGAACAAATACAAATGAGAAAATTTTTCCAGTATTACTGAACAGCACCAATGAATAGGGTAAATGGAAAAGATTTTTCATATATCTATATTGTGTATTGTGTATGGAATTTATGGTTTTCATTGGTGTAAATCCAATCACCTAAATTTGAGATGAAAAACAATTCCCCATTGGTAGCAAATAGTTATCCATTAAGCGGAGGAAATAGTATCATAAGAAGCAAAAAGATTATGCCCCCATTGTTAAAAGAACGGACTAAGAGGGTCAGCTACCTAGCCAACTTTCCTAATTAAATGCCGTTACTGTATAGATAGCTCTTATTGTGAAAAGAGCTATTACTCTATAATTGATAATTGATGGGTAGAGCCAAAGAATGTGAACTATACAAGTTCACAATACCATTTGATTAAATGAAAGAAGAGGCTCCGGTATATAGAGAGGACCTCGCCGTTTAAGAAATAACCATAGAAACGAAGGAACCCACTTTAGTATCATTAGAATTTTTTATTTTCAGGTGAAATGCCCGAAAGGAATAAAAAATGGTGGTAAGGAAGGTTATAGTAGCAAAAGCCATTCGAATTCAGATTTTATATATCGGAATAATCCGTTTTGTTATTCATCGACCAGGGGGGGGGTAAAAGGATGGCTGAAAGAATAGAAATCAATTAGTTATTCATAGTTATTTATTAAGGATTCAATGACCAGAGTTAGACGGGGATATATAGCTCGTAGACGTCGAAAAAAAATTCGTTTTTTTGCATCAACCTTTAGAGGGGCTCATTCGAGCCTTATTCGAACGATTACTCAACAAAAAATTAGAGCTTTGGCTTCCTCTCATCGAGATAGAGGCAGGCAAAAGAGGGATTTTCGTCGTTTGTGGATCACTCGGATAAATGCAATAACTCGTGAGAGATCGGTATTGTATAGTTATAGTAGATTAATACATAACCTGTACAAGAAACAATTGCTTCTTAATCGTAAAATACCTGCACAAATAGCTATATCAAATACGAATTGTCTTTACATGATTTCCAACAAGATCATCAAATCAAATTCAAATAAAGTAGATTTTAAAGTCATGTACAGTAAAGGAATGATTGAAACGAAACAGAATTCCCCGGAGTGACTTCTCCGGGAAGATAGAATAAAAATCACTAAAAAAAAAAGATAAGTAATAGGAATGAACGAACATGTTTCAAAAAAAAAAATTCCCATTTTTTTCTTTTAACACTGGAGCCCACTCTTCTTCTTCTAGATCCTAGGCCTTTTCGAACAAAAAACACATCTTAGCTTGAGTTACAATTGGAGTTTGTAGTCAATTGAGGAGTATGTCTATTTTTTTTTTCTAGTACGGGTAGTTCTAGTTCGGGAGATCGACTCCGATTTCTTATTCTTAAATAGTCTCTCATTATTAAGAAAGGGTAACAAAGATAAAATACGGGCTTGTTTTATAGCAATAGTAATTAATCGTTGTTGTTTCAAAGTCAATCTATTCACTCGTCTAGATAATATTTTCCCTTGTTCACTAATAAATCGACTAATTAAACTCATGTTTCTATAATCGATTCGATCCCCCGATCTAATTTGGGGCAAACGCCTACGAAAAGATCGTTTGGATTTGCGAAAAGATTGCTTGGATTTACGAAAAGATTGCTTGGATTTATCCATGGTTTATTCCTTATCTCTAAAATTCTATTTCTTTATTTTATTTACTTCAGATCCTACCAAAATAGGCTTTGATTTGTATGCATAATGTATACACATTATTCATATTCTATATTAAAAATTAAAATTCAATATATGTTAAGCTCTTTTTCTTCTTTGATTTTACTTGAAAAGAACACATATGTATTCCGTTCAATCTATTTCTTTATTTCCCCATGAATCGTATGCTTGTGACAATAGCGACAAAATTTTCTCAATTCTAATCGACCGGGCTTATTGTGTCGATTCTTTTGAGTAATATATCTAGAAATACCCGGCGATTCCTTATTGACATCATTTCGGGCACAACTGGTACATTCTAAAATAACTATAACTCTTACATCCTTACCCTTAGCCATAAACCCCCTTTTTTTATTTTGTATCGGCTTAACTCTTATATTTTCGATCTGAGCTGAAGAAGAAGAAAACAAAAATAAATTAAATAAAAGTGACTAACTAGAAATATAATTTTCTAAAAATTTCGTTGCAATTATCATTAAATTCTTATTTATTAAATTCTTAATTAATAATTAATATTAATGTAATGTAATTAAGATTAAGTAAAAATTTTACCTTTATATTTTATAGATTAAGATTTAGAGTAAAAATTTTACCTTTATATTTTATAGATATATAGATATAGAGTAATAAAATAATAATTTTATGAAGTAATAATTAAGAAATACAGTTTTTTTCTAACTATCCATTGTTCCTATCCTAAATCCACTAAATTATTATTTTTATTTAATTTAAGTATCTTCTTTCTTTTCTATGCTATGATTTAGCGGAACCCTCCCTAGACTGGATCCACATTTAAATTTTAGGTCTTCCAAATTCAATTCGATCCTCGATCCATCACATTTTTGTTGAGGTTGCATACACTTTTTTTTCTTTTCCCCCTATTCTAAAGCTAAAGAACTGAAATGAAAGAACTGAAAAAGGAGGGAGGAAATTCGAAATTTGAGTTATGTAGAATTGTATCTCTAATTTTATTCATTTCCTCACATATCAATAACTAGAATTAGAATCAAAAAAATGGGAATGACAAGGCATCCGGGAATAAACGATTAATCTCTATCAATAGGCCTGCTAAAGACCCAAACCATAGAGTACTTAGCACAGGTGCTACGGAGAGATATGTTTTTATATCTCGCATTTAAAATCCTCCTTTCCTATGGATTGTAATACATATGTGTATATGGTCAGATGTTGTAGTTCAAGATCATTTGTATTTATTTTACACAGAATTCCGAACTAAATGCTAAAAAAAAATGGATATGTACAATGAATCAATAGATGAGATTTTCATCTAATCCCCTGTTCCTGAACATTACTGATAAAACTTTTTTATACGTTAGGTTTCAGATGTATATAATTCTTATATTTATGATATGTATAAGATTTTCTTATTATGAAACCAAAAGAAAGAGAAGAAATGATAAGAAAATTGTATATAGATGGAGGAAAAAACGAAGATATGGAAAACAACACAGGTATTTTGTAGAATGAGACTGCACAACAATTTGAAAAAAAAAAAGGGATGTAGCGCAGCTTGGTAGCGCGTTTGTTTTGGGTACAAAATGTCACGGGTTCAAATCCTGTCATCCCTACCTATCACTTCTTCTATGGACAGTAACGAAGATTAATTGAGAGCGATTCAAATTGTACATAATTTTCCGTTTTTTATACTATATGTATGTATGCAAGATACATTGGGGTAGAAAAATAATTTTTCTTTACTTTACAGTACAGTTGTATCCCCTGTCATAAGCATAAGAAAGCGCTCTTAGTTCAGTTCGGTAGAACGCGGGTCTCCAAAACCCGATGTCGTGGGTTCAAATCCTACAGAGCGTGAGTCAGTTTATTTAATGTCGAATCACAATAAAATATTTGAACAAAAAAAAGTGGAATTGCAACTTGCATTGGACCTCCTGCGGGAAGGAGGTCAATAAAAAAGAAAAAAATATTACTCAATCAAAGATCTAACTGATCACCGCGTCTGTATTGTAAATATGCGGTTACGAATAATCCTGCTAAAGTAATAGGAATTAGACCTAAGACGATTCCAAATAGAAAAACTTCAATCATTTCGGTTTGTTTAAGGGGATAAAAAAAGAGGTAAGATACATTTTAAAATAATAATCTGAATTATCCATGAATCTCAATAACCAAGAATTGACAATTGATGTGTAAAAGAACCATAGAATACCAAAAATATCAGAGAAATATTCATTTTTATCAATTTTTTTCATTGAATTTATTTCAAATAAGTCGTATCTTGTTTAAACCAATGAATAGAGCTGGGGTTATAGTTAAAGCAGCCAGTAGAAAACCGAAATAACTAGTTATAGTAAGCATGAAAGAGCTAAATTAGATATGTTCCTTTGCTACATATGTTGATAAAGCACTTACCTAAATTTAAATTTTTAGAAAATATGACGGTAAGAAAAAATCAATTGACAGAATCAGTTTAGTTCCAATTGAAAATTAAATTTGGATCATTTCCCTTCTTTTTTTCAAGAGGATATAATCCGTTTTGGAACGAATGCCTGATACTAATTACCTTTTTTTATTTTTTTAATTAGACTCAGTCC